ATCAAAATCTGATGAATCGGCCCAGGTCGACTTACTAATGGGATGCCCTAATACGTTACAAAATCTCATTTTAGCCAACGATCCAATCAGAGGACTAATTGGAACTAATGTATCAATCTTCTTCATAGCATTATCCATTAGAAATGAATTTTCTAGCATTTGACTCCGTACCACTGAAAGATTTATTTGCATACTTGAAAGATAACCCAAAAAGCTGAGGGAATGTTTGCATAATTGGTTTATATACATCCTTCCTGGTTGAGACCACACATAAAAATGACATTGCCATAAAAGGACAAGGTAATATTTCCATTTATTCATGAAAAGAGGCGTATCCTTTGAAGCCAGAATTGATTTTCCTTGATATCTAACATAATGCATGAAGAGATCCTCGAAGAACCATAAGCTAGTCGGAAAATCATTAGCAAAGACTTCTTCTACGGGATGTTTTATTTTTCCATAGAAATATATTCGCTCAAAAAAGCCCCCAGAAGATGTTAATCGTAAATGAGAAGATTGCTTACGTAGAAAAAGTAAGATGGATTCGTATTCACAAACATGAGAATTATATAGGAACAAGAATAATCTTGGATTACTTTTTGAAAAAATAGAAATATATTTATTTGAAATAATAAGACTATTCCAATTATAATAGTCGTGAAGAAAAAACCGCAATAAATGCAAAGAAGAGGCATCTTTTACCCAGTAGCGAAGGGTTTGAACTAAGATTTCCAGATGAATCGGGTAGGGTATTAATACATCTGATACATAATTTAAATGTGATAATTTGTCCTCTAAAAAAGGAAATATTGAATGAATTGATCGTAAATTATAATATTTTACGATTTCTGTCCCCTTTAAGCAAGATACTAATTGTAGGGAAAATGGAATTTCCACAATGACTGCAAATCCCTCTGATATCATTTGAGAATACAAATTTTTATTGTACCCAAAAAGTTGATTTTGGTTCGAATCATTATCGGAACTAAGAAAATTATTCTGTTGATACATTCGAGAAATTAAACGTTTTACAATTAGTAAACTAGATTTATTGTCATAACCTATATTTTCTAACAAATTCGATCTATTTAAACCATGATCATGAGCAAATGCATAAATATACTCCCGAAAGATAAGTGGGTATAGGAGGTCATGTTTCCAAGATCTATCTGGTTCTAAATATTCTTGAAATTCCGCCATTTGAAATTCGATTTGAACCGAAAATAGGATGGGCTTTATTGGGTTATCAAATGATACATAATACGATACAGTTAAAACAAGGTATGATAGTAAGAAAAAAATCGATACCTCGTAAAAAGGTAAGACTCATCAACGGACTCTCTATCCTCTCTTTTTTCACTTAATTGGTTTAGGTTCATTCTAGGATAAAAAGATGTTTAGAAATCCTTTATTTTTGCAATCCAATCGCTCTTTTGATTTTGAAAAAAAAAATCTCTTTATCAATATACTGCCTTCTTCTACACATTTATCTCCACCACATAACGGAGATGGAGATAGCTAATAGTTAGGATTCATAAAAAATTGATTGATAATACACTCGTGGGAAAAGCCTTTCCCGCGTCAAGCACTAATATATTTTTAACGTTTAATTAGATCGGGTAATCATTAAAAAATTAAGAATAGGAGCTCGTTACTTTTTGTTTCCCTATAATTAGAACCTATACCTATAGTAGGGCTCTATCCATTTATTTACTCGACCCAACTTTCAATTTAGTTTTTATTTCTTTGCTTTTTAAATGGATTTTGTTTCACGCCAAGAATTCAAACAAATTACACAAGGTTTTGGACCTATACGGTAAGAATGAAATATTCTTTAGAATTCTCTATTGATACGACATGCTGCTTTTTCCATTCATTCCTTTCAGGATCAGTCGTGGCCTTACAAACTCTACCGATGGTATAGACGAATCCGTTGCTTCATACAAATGTGTAAAAGATGCTAGCCGCACTTAAAAGCCGAGTACTCTACCGTTGAGTTAGCAACCCGAACTAAAATAATTAGAATGTATAGATACAATCGGAATCCAATAAACAATAAATTAAGGCAGTTGAATTGTAAAGTAAAATAACGAGATTGAGTTGTACAGCGAAATCAAAACATTTAAAAAAGGAAAAACAAAAATCTAAAAAGTCATAATAAATTATGAACATAATAAAATGAACAGATCCGATGAAAAAAAAAAAAAAAAAATAAAGACTTTTTGTATTTGTATCACAGAAAATCAAATTAACCCTTTCTTTATTTGATTGAAATTTGAATGAAATAAAATCAAATCTATAGGACGGAGATAAGTAGATTCATTTATCCATCATGGGATTCTATTTATTTAATAGACTGTTGTCAATATGAATGTAAATAATATGAATGTAAATGTTGAGAAAAGAATACAATGGAGAAATAAAAAAAAAAAAAACATTCTAAATTGAGATTATTATTTCAATTTTCATTTTAATGAAATTTTTCAATTTATTAAAATGAAAAACAAAAACGAAGAATTTATGTTGGATTGGCACTACATATATACAAAAGGTGTAGACGGACGAATAAAAAAAAAAAGAAGTATAAAAATTCCAAGTTTAGCCAATTACTATCAATCAATATAAGTAAAAGTAAAAAAGTAAGCTTAACCCTTTGCTTTTTTATTTGTTCATCGAATTCCAATGAAAAACACCCAGTGACATGGCAATAATATCAAAAATTTAAGACCAATTTGTTTATTCTCTCGATATTTTTCCTATCTATTACATCAAAAAAATCTATAAAATAGATCTTTATCGTTATAAAAGACGACACTCTATAATAGCAAAAATCAATTTAATATGATATAAATTGAAAAAGAGAAAAAATAGCAAAGATTCTACAAAACTCTATACAAATCATCCACGCCTTACCTTTTTGAATTTATCTATATATATATTTCATTAATTTAATTTTGTTTGGTGATTAAGGCAAAGTTCCATAAAAACCCCTGCCTTCTTTGAAATATCATGAACAGTTCCTGTAGGCTGAGCGCCTTTCTCAAGGAAATACAGAATAAGAGGAACGTTTAAATAGATTTGATTCTTTATCGGATCATAAAAACCCACTTTCCGAAGAGCTCTTCCTTCTCTTCGGGATCGAACATCAATTGCAACGATTCGATAAATGGCTCATTGGGATAGATGTAGAGAACCCCCCCCCGAGAAACGTATAAGAAGTTTTCTCTTCGTACGGCTCAAGAAAATTCAAGTTAAGTTTATGTATAGAATTATAATGTCAACTAAATCCATAAAATCACCCAATCAATTAGACCAAGAATTATCGTTCTTTATTCTATGATTTAAATACTTGTTTACTTGTTTCTTATTCTTTCCCCAACAAAAAAAATTTCGTATTTGGAATTTGCACTCTCATAACTCAAGTTGTATAACTCGCAAAGAAAACCCTTTAAGCATTTCATTTATTGAGCGGTCTCTAATCCCTTTTTTATCTGTCTCCTTTCAAATCTATTTCGATTCTTCATCTTAATCTAGTTGTTGAGACAATTGAAAACGGTATTTCCTTGTTCTAGGATCCTTTATCTTTGCTTTGAATCATTGGGTTTAGACATTACTTCGGTGATCTTCAATCGTTTCAAACTGGCGGCAACATACCATTTTTTGTGATTTCTTTCTATCAAAGAATCATACGAATGATTGATTCTTGTGTAATACACTTTTGATTTGAGCAAAAGGGGTTTACCAATTCCAAAAAATTTGACTTTTGCATTTGAAACTTGCTTGAATTGGATCCTTTAGATTTCTATATCAAAAATAGACTTACAAAGGTGTCTCAATTTATTAATTGATACTAACCCTAGATTCTTGCCTCCAAAAACGAATCAATACGTTCTGCTCGAGCTCCATCATGTACGATATCATACGGTTTATATTACCCCCCCCCCAAAAAAAAAATGAGAGTTCTAGTGAACAGAACAAACGATGTCGAGCCAAAAGCACTTTTATTCCTATATAATTCCTATATCATATAAAATGGTGGATGTAAGAATCCACAGCGGATCGTGTCTTTCAAGTCGCACGTTGCCTTCTACCACATCGTTTTAAACGAAGTTTTACCATAACATTCCTTTAGTTTGGAACCAGTATGTAATTAATTCCATTATGGAATTATGAATAGTCATTGGTTCGATTGATACCTAGTAATCAATATATATATTTTTTTTTCCTTCTATATGAATTATAGAAGAAGTCTAAGCAAAAATTCAATTTAACCCCAGAGACATATATACATATATTTATAATATTTATTATTATTAAAATCTATCTAAATCTATAATATTAGAAACTAAATAATCTAAATAAAATAAGAATTATAAATAAAAATAACACGAATAAAATTCAAATAAATAAGTTATTTTTAAATCAAATAAAGAAGTTATTTTTGAATCTGGATTTTCAAATAAACTGCTAGTGATAGGATAAATTCACTAATTTCACATTTCTTCGAATACTAAGAACTCCTAAGAAATCATCAATTTAATTGATTGAAATTTTTCTGACCTCCATATCATTATTTGAATCAAATTTTATAGTAAGACCGCATTGCATTTTATCATCATACGAGAGAGATAAATCCAGATTTGGATTAAACCATCAATGATTAAAAAAATAGATAGACAAAAAAATTCAATTTATTTTTTTAATGAAATAGTGGATTAAAGAATGATGTATAAGGAAGATTTAGGTTGTTATTTTTTTTTTTTTTCATACTGATTGAAAAAAAAAGAATCGAAATAAAATCCTATTGTCTTGGATGTGTGGACGGATATGCCCTGGGACGGAAGGATTCGAACCTCCGAATAACGGGACCAAAACCCGTTGCCTTACCACTTGGCCACGCCCCATTTATATTTGACACTAATAAACACTAATATTGTTATTGGTTGTTCGTCAACTTAAGTCTAAATATATATCTAAATATATATATAATAGATTAGATTATTGATAGATTTTTTGATATGTGTAGATATAGAATTTAGAATTAAACTGATGAATTTATTGATCATTCCATCTAATTCAATTAAAATATTGTATGTAAAGTATGATTTATTCTATTCACTTTTGATTTGAGAGTTGAAGGAGTTCTGATTGTACGAGTTCAAATCAAGGAAGTTTTTTTGGTCTATCTAATTTTTATTTTGATTCATTTTCCCTTCTATTAATAACTCAACTTATTAATAACTCAATCAACATAAATACAATTATCCTCAAGAACAAAATGTTTTTTATGCTTAATATATTTAGTTTGATCTGTATCTGTCTTAATTCTGTCCTTTATTCAAGTAGTTTTTTCGTCGCCAAATTGCCCGAGGCCTACGCTTTTTTAAATCCAATCGTAGATATTATGCCAGTAATACCGGTGCTATTTTTTCTCTTAGCTTTTGTTTGGCAAGCTGCTGTAAGTTTTCGATGATATTTTTAATACTGGCCTAGACAAATTCATGATTTATTCGAAAAAAAAAAATTTAACAATCGATAAGATCAGATAAGTCTTTACAGTATGTGTGAACCCTCGATTCAATATAGTGAAATTCTAGTATAGCCATAATAAGTCGGGATCACCACGTTTCACTTCCTTATTCTGACCTTTTTCCATTCCAAGACCTTTTGGAGTCTTCCCCAATTGGTGGGTATGAAAGAAAATTTTTGGTAATGAAAAAATACACTTTCTATTAAAAATGAATTTTTTGAAAATTCTTTTCTATTTCTAATCTAAAATCAAAAGTTCTAATCTCAAATCAAAAGAACTTTAGTTTATTTCTTGGTGTCAAAATAAAAATAGAAAAGACTATAAAATACTATATGTAGGGTATTCTATGTATTCTATGTATTCTATGTAGGGTATACGGTATAAAATAAAAATATAAAAATGGAGGATCTATTCTCTTTTTTCCTAAAAAAAAAAAGAATTCTTGGAGATTATTATAATATAATGCTTACTCTAAAACTATTTGTTTACACGGTAGTGATATTCTTTGTCTCTCTATTCATCTTTGGATTCCTATCTAATGATCCGGGACGTAATCCTGGACGTGAAGAATAAAAAATAAATAAGGTTCTTTGTTCTTCTTAATCGATTTTGAAATGTTAATTAGTAGGATTTTAGCTATTTCCCATTTTTAACTATTCCAAATAACTAAAATAACTAAAAAAAAAAAAAAAACTAACTCGCGAAAAAATTGAAAGGAAATATAAAGTTATCGACGAAAACGGAAAGAGAGGGATTCGAACCCTCGGTACGAAGAACTCGTACAACGGATTAGCAATCCGACGCTTTAGTCCACTCAGCCATCTCTCCCCCAAGTGAAAAAGGATAATTATTATGTTACATAAGTCAAAATAAGGCTTGAAAAAAGCCCCTTTTTCTTTAGTTTATTTCTATTTTTTTAATTTAGTTTTAATTTGAGTTTCTTTCTAGTTTTTTAAATAATATTTCAAACTAAATACTAATAAATAAAAGGATTCCTCTTTGATTTTGTCCAAAGAAACCTTTTCTTTACACGGCTTGGCCTGGTCAGTACCTAGCTGAGCCGGTCCTCTTTTGTTTCAAGGAATCCAATTAAAAGGATTTATTTAATTTGAAAACACAAATGTTTATTATTGATATTGAAACAATCATAAGAAGGACTATTTCAATTCCTTTGCTATATAATCAAAATGTCATTTCCTATCTTAATTTCTTATCTTTATTTACTTTGAAATTGGATTATTTTATTACTTTTTTTTCACTAAAATATCAGTTTAAAGTAAACGTAAATAAAAAAAAAAAAGATAATAAAACAAAGGAACTATGAATTTTTGAACAATGCATTTTTATCTTACGGCTTAAATAGTTTTGTCAACCCGTATCCGTCAAAAAACTCCAGCAAAAGAAAAGACTTGGTTTTTAGTTATTTAAATGAGTTCTCTTTTCCTAATCTCATTAAGTCCTCTCGTTAAGGCTCTAATTTGCATGATTCTTTTTTGATCCTATTTTTTTTTTTGATTACGACTAAGTTTTTTTTTTTTGATTACGACTAAGTTTCTTGTTCGACAAAAAGTCGATTTATATACAATAATCGGATTGTAGCGGGTATAGTTTAGTGGTAAAAGTGTGATTCGTTCTATTAATCCCTTAATAGTTAAGGGGTCCCTCGGTTTGATTAATAGCCCTTTCCGATCAAAAACTTTATCTCCTAAAAAGGATTTAAGCCTTTACCTCTCAATGAAAAATTCGAGGAAGAATATACATTCTCGTGATTTGTATCCAAGAGTCAATTATAAATTGAAAAATTGGATATTGGATTAGGAAATTACGAAACATAATTTTTTTTAATTGGATCAATACTTCCAATTGACTGAGTATGAGTAAGGAATCCATGGATAAAGATAGAAAGTTTATTTCTAATCGTAACTAAATCTTCAATTTTCATTTTTTGTATAGGGAAAATTGAAGCAAAA